TGTACGAGCTCCTTCCAATGGAAAAGTCAAATTTAATGAGGATTTAGTTCATCCCACACGTACCCGTCATGGGCATCCCGCTTTTTTATGTTCTATGGACTTGTATGTAACTATTGAGAGTCGGGATATTATACATAATGTGAATATTCCACCAAAAAGTTTGATTTTAGTTCAAAATGATCAATACGTAGAATCAGAACAAGTGATTGCGGAGATTCGTGCTGTAACGTCCGCTTTTCATTTTAAAGAGAGAGTACGAAAACATATTTATTCTGAATCAGAGGGAGAAATGCACTGGAGTACCGATGTCTACCATGCACCTGAATATACGTATGGTAATATTCATCTATTACCAAAAACAAGTTATTTATGGATATTGTCAGGGGGTCCACGCGGATCTAGTATAGTGTCTTTTTCGCTCCACAAGGATCAAGATCAAATGAACGTTCATTCTTTTTCTGTCGAAGAAAGATATATCTCTGACTTCTCAATGACTAATAATCGAGTAAGGCAGAAATTATTGGATACTTCTGGTAAAAAAGATAGGGAAATTCTGGAATATTCAAGACCTGATCGAATCATATCCAACGGCCATTGGAATTTCATATACCCCTCTACTCTTCAAGAGAATTCTGATTTCTTGGCGAAAAGGCGAAGAAATAGATTCATCATCCCATTACAATATGATCAAGAACGAGAGAAAGAACTAATACCCTGTTTTGGTATTTCGATTGAAATACCTATAAATGGTATATTACGTAGAAATAGTATTCTTGCTTATTTCGATGATCCACGATACAGAAGAAGCAATTCAGGAATTACAAAATACGGGACCATAGAGGTAGATTCAATCATAAAAAAAGAGGATTTGATTGAGTATCGAGGAGCAAAAGAATTTCGTACGAAATACCAAATGAAAGTGGATCGGTTTTTTTTCATTCCCGAGGAAGTGCATATCTTACCTGGATCTTCGTCCATAATGGTCCGGAACAATAGTATCATTGGAGTAGATACCCGCCTTGCTTTAAATACAAGAAGCCGAGTAGGTGGATTAGTCCGAGTGGAGAGAAAAAAAAAAGTATTGAACTGAAAATCTTTTCTGGGGATATCTATTTTCCTGGAGAGACAGATAAGATATCCAGGCACAGCGGCATTTTGATACCACCAGGAACGGAAAAAAAAAATTCTAAGGAATCAAAAAAATTGAAAAATTGGATCTATGCCCAACGGATCACACCCACCAAGAAAAAATATTTTGTTTCGGTTCGGCCCGTAGTCACATATGAAATGGCTGATGGGATAAATTTAGCAACACTTTTCCCTCAGGATCTCTTGTGGGAAAAGGATAATGTCCAACTTAGAGTTGTCAATTATATCCTTTATGGAAATGGCAAATCAATTAGAGGACTTTATCGCACAAGTATTCAATTAGTTCGGACTTGCTTAGTATTGAATTGGAACCAAGAACGAAATGGTTCTGAGGTTCATACTTCTTTTGTTGAGGTAAGGGCTTATGATCTAATTCGTGATTTCATAAGAATTGAGTTAGTCAAGTCCACTATTTCCTATACCGGAAAAAGGAAGGATACATCAGGTTCAGGATTGATTCCTGTTAATGGATTAGATCGCACCAATATTAATCCTTTTTATTCAAAATCGAAGATTCAATCACTTACCCAACATCAAGGAACTATTGGTATTGGTACGTTGTTGAATCGAAATAAAGAATGCCAATCTTTGATGATTTTGTCATCATCTAATTGCTCTCAAATTGGTCCATTCCATGGTTCGAAATATAACAATGTGACAAAAGAATCGGATCCCATAATTCCAATTAGGGATTTGTTGGGTCCCCTAGGTACTATTGTACCTAAAATAGCGAATTTTTATTCATCTTACCATTTAATAACTCATAATCTGATCTTGTTAAAGAAATATTTACTACTTGACAATTTTAAACAGGCTTTCCAAGTACTTCAAGTACTTAAATACTGTTTAATGGATGAAAATAGGAGGATTTATAATCCTGATCCGTGCAGTAACATCATTTTGAATCCATTCCATTTGAATTGGTGCTTTTTCCAGTGCGATTATTGCGGGGAGATATCCACAATAATTAGCCTTGGACAACTTATTTGTGAAAATGTATGTCTATTCAAATACGGACCACACATAAAAAAAGCTGGTCAAATTCTAATTGTTCATCTTGACTCCTTAGTTATAAGATCAGCTAAGCCCTATTTGGCCACTCCGGGAGCAACTGTTCATGGCCATTATGGAGAAATCTTTTATGAAGGAGATACATTAGTTACATTTATATATGAAAAATCGAGATCCGGCGACATAACGCAGGGTCTTCCAAAAGTGGAACAAGTATTAGAAGTGCGTTCGATTGATTCAATATCTATGAACCTCGAAAAGAGAGTTGAAGGTTGGAACGGACGTATACCAAGAATTCTTGTAATCCCTTGGGGATTCTTGATTGGAGCTGAGCTAACCATAGCCCAAAGTCGTATCTCTTTGGTTAATAAGATCCAAAAGGTTTATCGATCCCAGGGGGTACAGATCCATAATAGACATATAGAGATTATTGTACGTCAAGTAACATCAAAAGTGTTGGTTTCTGAAGATGGAATGTCTAATGTTTTTTCACCCGGAGAATTAATCGGATTATTGCGAGCAGAACGAGCGGGGCGCGCTTTGGACGAAGCGATCCATTATCGGGCAATCTTGTTGGGAATAACGAGGGCATCTCTGAATACTCAAAGTTTCATATCCGAAGCGAGTTTTCAAGAAACCGCTCGAGTTTTAGCAAAAGCTGCTCTACGAGGTCGTATTGATTGGTTGAAAGGCCTAAAAGAGAACGTTGTTCTGGGGGGGATTATACCGGTTGGTACTGGATTCAAAAAATTAGTGCACCGTTCAAGGCAAGACAAGAACATTCATTTGAAAATAAAAAAAAATACTCTATTCGAGTTGGAGATGAGAGATATTTTGTTGCACCATAGAGGATTATTTTGTTCTTGCGTCCCAAACAATTTCTATGAGACATCAGAACAATCATTTACACGATTTAATGATTCCTAAGAGGAGATTAATTCTTTTCACTTTAACTATCTGGTCCGATTATTGATTTGGTAATAAATCAAATAAGTAATTAAAAGAAATTAATGGTTTGGACCGTGTATCAACGGTCAATTCCCGGTAGAAGGTTCCGTCGGAACAATTATTTTTTTTTCAGGTACCTCGTCTCTTTGTAAAAAAAAAACAACAATAAAGAGAAAGTGTGAGGAAAAATGACAACAAGAAGATATTGGAACATCAGTTTGGAAGAGATGGTGGAAGCGGGAGTTCATTTTGGTCATGGTACTAAGAAATGGAATCCTAGAATGGCCCCTTACATCTCTGCAAAACGTAAAGGTATTCATATTACAAATCTTACTAGAACTGCTCGTTTTTTATCAGAAGCCTGTGATTTAATTTTTGATGCAGCAAGTAGGGGAAAAAACTTCTTAATCGTTGGTACCAAAAATAAAACAGCGGATTTAGTAGCATCAGCTGCAATAAGGGCTCGGTGTCATTATGTTAATAAAAAATGGCTCGGTGGTATGTTAACGAATTGGTCCACTACGGAAACGAGACTTCATAAGTTCAGGGACTTAAGAGCAGAACAAAAGATGGGTAAACTCAACCGTCTACCCAAAAGAGATGCAGCAATATTGAAGAGAAAATTATCTACCCTGCAAACATATCTGGGTGGAATCAAATATATGACGGGGTTGCCTGATATTGTAATCATCATTGATCAGCAAAAAGAATATACGGCTCTTCGAGAATGTGTCATTTTGGGGATTCCAACAATTTGTTTAATCGATACAAATTGTGAACCTGATCTCGCGGATATTTCGATTCCAGCCAACGATGACGCTATAGCTTCAATCCGATTGATTCTTAACAAATTAGTATCCGCAATTTGCGAGGGTCGTTCTAGCTATATAAGAAATCGTTGATTATGATTAAGAATCATAAGATTAGTTAATCATTTTGGAACTTCATAGATTTATTGGATCGGTTACTATTCCTAAATTTTAAAAAGAGATAAAAAGTACTGGACTGGGGATATTGATATTATGTTATGTGATTTCTTGGTATTTTAAATATATGATTAATGATTAAAGTAGGTGAGTTGAGAAAGAAAAGAGATGGTTGAATCAAAATAATTCCTTTTTTTTTAAGTTCGATTTATGTCAGAGGACAATATGAATGTTGTATCATTTTCCATTAAAACACTCAAAGGGTTATACGATATATCGGGTGTAGAAGTAGGCCAACATTTATATTGGCAAATAGGGGGTTTACAAATCCATGCCCAAGTACTTATCACTTCTTGGGTCGTAATTGCTATCTTATTAGGTTCTGTCATCATAGCTGTTCGGAATCCACAAACCATTCCGACTGACGGTCAGAATTTCTTCGAATATGTCCTTGAATTTATTCGAGATTTGAGTAAAACTCAGATTGGAGAAGAATATGGTCCTTGGGTTCCCTTTATTGGAACTATGTTCTTATTTATTTTTGTTTCTAACTGGTCAGGTGCTCTTTTACCTTGGAAAATCATACAGTTACCTCATGGGGAGTTAGCTGCGCCTACGAATGATATAAATACTACTGTTGCTTTAGCTTTACCCACATCAGTGGCATATTTTTATGCGGGTCTTACCAAAAAAGGATTGGGTTATTTTGGGAAATACATTCAACCAACCCCAATACTTTTACCAATTAACATCTTAGAAGATTTCACAAAACCTTTATCTCTTAGTTTTCGACTTTTCGGGAATATATTGGCTGATGAATTAGTAGTTGTTGTTCTTGTTTCTTTAGTACCTTTAGTAGTTCCTATACCTGTCATGTTTCTTGGATTATTTACAAGTGGTATTCAAGCTCTTATTTTTGCAACTTTAGCTGCGGCTTATATAGGTGAATCCATGGAGGGTCATCATTGACTAGCTTTCGAAATAGTCTTTTTTTAAGCTTATCCCAATTCATGCACGGTTCAAGATAATCCACTTGGTTGTGGAACATAATAGATACAAATACGTATGTATATACGATCTAGAGTCGTAGGAAGAAAAAAATAGACTACAGAATTGTAAAAAAAAAAGATGGATTAGGTAGGTCAAACTACTTATATTAATGTTATTAATGTCCATAAGTCCCCATACTCTGTGTATGTTTTGAAGAATGATTCTAGAATCCGATTCAATATGAAATACGGTTGGTTTACGTTATGGAAGAAAAAATGTATATGAATATATTAGATATTCAATAGTTATATAGGGACTATTTTCCTATATATATATATATTATTTCCAGACTAGATGGATTCCAATATAATTCTCTTCCTTTTCGTCTGTTATTGTGGATTGAATGAAAAAACAGATGAACTCAAGGATATCGAATAGTAAAGAACGAAAAATTGAAAAAAAAATGGTTCGAAACAAGGAAATGCAATAACTAGAACCATATGCATATGGATTTACAAAAAAACTCCATCATGGGTAGAAACTAAAAAGGAGATATCGAAGTAGTTCTGACGATTCAGTAATATTATTATTTCAATTCGGAGTTTTTAGTTACTTCGACCCGATAGATCTTAGTGATAAAAAAATAAGTAATAATTAATTGGTTGATTGTATCATTAACCATTTCTTTTCTTTTTTTTTTTTTTTGTGCGAGGAACTTACCATGAATCCACTGATTTCTGCCGCTTCCGTTATTGCTGCTGGATTGGCCGTAGGGCTTGCTTCTATTGGACCTGGAGTTGGTCAAGGTACTGCTGCGGGCCAAGCTGTAGAAGGTATTGCGAGACAACCAGAAGCGGAGGGTAAAATACGAGGTACTTTATTACTTAGTCTAGCTTTTATGGAAGCTTTAACAATTTACGGACTAGTCGTGGCATTAGCACTTTTATTTGCGAATCCTTTTGTTTAATTTAATCCTAGAAAAATGTGAAAAAATACGTAACGTACTTTTTTTTTATTTCGTTAATTCGAACTTGCCGTTTGCTTCTTCGAATTATATCAACACTTTACTCCTACAATTATTTATTTGTTGAGACAATACCCCCGGGAAGGACTGATTTGAGATGAGGAATTAGCGGATTCATTCGCTTTCTTCCTTCCCGTCCTTAGTACAACAGAAACTCTTTTAACTTTTAGGAAGCGTTTCAACAAATGAGATATTTCGCAATTGACATGAGACCTAGGACCTAACCTAATTAGGACCTACCCTACTGCCCTAATAAGTATCTATTGGAAAAAAAAAAATTAAGAAATAAGAAATTTTTAAATAAATTAATAGATTTTATCTATTGGAAAAAAAAAAATTAAGAAATAAGAAATTTTTAAATAAATTAATAGATTTTATCTATTCCTATTAAAAAAAAAAATAGATCAAGAAGGGCGGTGCGCGAAGTGATACAAAAAGAATTCTGTTCTTTGTTAGTCTTATCTATAAGAGGAGAGCATATGAAAAATGTAACCGATTCTTTCCTTTCCTTGGGCCACTGGCCATCCGCCGGGAGTTTCGGGTTTAATACCGATATTTTAGCAACAAATCCAATAAATCTAAGTGTAGTGCTTGGTGTATTGATTTATTTTGGAAAGGGAGTGTGTGCGAGTTGTGTATTTCAAGAATAGGTTGGCTCCAACCGACTGCACTTTATTTATGTTCTTTTATTTATTTTTAATAGGATAAATAGGAAAAAAGGTGCACGATCTCGACGAATTACTTCTGAGTAAATTAAGAAATCATATGTAAGAACCATAGCATTTCGTGACTCGTTGGTAAATTTGATTCTCTATCAACCAATAATGTGAGAAGATTAACTAACATGGTTAAAGCTAAACTGTTTGAAGTCCAGGCGCAACATGGTACTCTTTCTACCACTACGGTAGTACCGAAATGGTTTAAAAATGAACAGCTGGTAATTTATCCGATATAGAACACTCATATCGATAAAATGATTTGAACCATTTACTAGAAAAATAGGCATCTTGCCTTTTTTATCCAATGCCGAATCGACGACCTATGTATAGTATAAAAAAAAGAGGAATTTTGTGGATTAGAAGAAAAAAGAAAATAAAAAAGTATAATATTGAAATTCAATAAAGAACAAATAAAGAAACAACTTTGCTGACAATTATAGATTTTTTGTCTGGTCGAAAGAGTCCTCCTAATATTCTGGTCTTGTATCACTTTCGATATCTTTGAATACGAACAGAAAAGAGAGGGTAGGCTCATTACATTAAAAGATATGGGAATGCCCATAAACATAAAATAAATAATTGAGCGTGAGAGCCAAATGAATCGAAAGATTCATGTTTGGTTCGGGAAGAGATCATGGAAGTTGTGAAATTCATGGTAAGATAATCTACTTTCATTAAATGATTTATTAGATAATCGAAAACAGAGGATCTTGAGTACTATTCGAAATTCAGA